TGAATAAAAAATGACGATATTTATTCAATTCATTCAACTTCTTTCCTATAAAAAAAGAAAGAAAACAAAGGGAATAGAGAAAGGTTTATGTCTCAACGAATCGCACGTAGAGATATTGATAACACGCATAGAGTTAATGGTATTTCATAACTAATTGATTGAGCAGCAGCTCGTAGACCACCTAAAAAGGAATATTTATTATTTGATCCATATCCTGACATAAGAAGTCCAATGGGAGCAATACTTGAAATGGCGATCCATAAAAAAACACCGATATTGAGATCGGATAGAACAAGGTTAGAGCCAAAAGGAATTATTAAATAACTTAGTAGAATTGATATGACTGCTATGGATGGTCCGATACTGAATAAACGAGTATCTCCTCTAGATGGAAGAAGATTCTCTTTGAAAAGTAGTTTTGTGCCATCTGCTAGAGCTTGAAGAATTCCCAAAGGACCGGCATATTCAGGTCCAATACGTTGTTGTATCCCTGCGGATATTTCTCTTTCTAACCACACAATTGCTAGTACACCTATTGTGATTCCCAATACAGGAGTAAAAATAGGTACAAGCATCCATATGATCCCATAAACCTCTTTTAAGTATTCCAATCGGGAAAAAGAATTGATATCTTGTACTTCTGGTGTATCAATTATCATTTCAACGATCAACTTCTCCCATAATTATATCTATGCTACCTAGTATCGTCATAATGTCAGCCAATTTCATTCTTTTAACTAACTGAGGAAGAATTTGCAAATTGATAAAACCCGGCGGTCGAATTTTCCATCTCCAAGGAAAAACATTCTGATCCCCTATCAGAAAAATTCCCAACTCTCCCTTTGGGGCTTCGACTCTCACATAAAGTTCTTGTTTCGACAATTCAAAAGTGGGAGAAGGCTTTTTACTAATAAATCGATATTCAAAATCATTCAATTCGGGATCCCTCGCTCTATCAAAGCATCGGATTTCTAAATTCTCATACGGCCCTCCCGGAATTCCTTCCAGAGCCTGTTGAATAATTTTTATAGATGCCACCATTTCACCAATTCGTACTAAATAACGAGATAATGAATCTCCTTCTTTTTGCCATTGGACTTCCCAATCAAATTCGTCATAACACTCATAATGATCAACTTTACGAAGATCCCATTGTATTCCGGAAGCTCGTAGCATTGGTCCTGACAAACCCCAATTTATTGCTTCTTCTACACCAATAATGCCTACTCCCTCAACTCGTTCTAAAAAAATAGGATTACGCGTAATAAGTTTTTGATATTCAGCAACCCCTGTTAAAAAATAATCGCAGAAATCCAAACATTTATCTATCCATCCATGCGGTAGATCAGCAGCTACTCCTCCTATACGAAAATAATTATGCATCATTCTCATACCGGTGGCAGCTTCGAATAGATCATAGACTAACTCTCTTTCTCTGAAAATATAGAAGAAAGGAGTCTGTGCACCAATATCTGCCATAAAAGGTCCAAGCCATAATAAATGAGAAGCTATACGACTCAACTCCAACATAATCACTCTAATATAGCTGGCTCTTTTAGGTACTTGAATATTTCCCAACTGCTCTGGTGCATTTACGGTTATTGCTTCTGTAAACATAGTAGCTAAATAATCCCAACGTGTTACATAAGGCAAATATTGTATAATTGTTCGGTTTTCTGCAATTTTTTCCATCCCTCTGTGCAAATAACCTAGTATTGGTTCACAGTCAATAACATCTTCACCGTCTAAAGTAACGATGAGTCGAAGAACACCGTGCATTGATGGGTGATGAGGACCCATATTGACTATCATGAGGTCTTCTCTTGTAGCTGGTACATTCATAGGTTTTCCCCTGATTCATTCTTCCATGAATTGCTGAAAACGAAAAGAAGTTCATCAAAATTCAAGATCTACTAAATCAAATAATTCAAAAGGACTCTTCAAATTAACGAATTTTTGTCTCCCGAATACCCAACTGACCAATTAATTCTTTATAACGTACTCTATTTTTCTTTGCCAAATAAGACAGCAACCGTTGACGTTTTCCCAGAATTTTCCGTAGACCTCTCTGAGATAAATAGTCTTTTCTGTGCAATTCCAAATGTGAAGTAAGTCTTCGGATCTTATTGGTGAAACTGAATACTTGAAATTCAACAGATCCCCTATTTGCTTCTTTTTGAGAAATAACTGAGATGAATAAGTTTTTTACCATAAAACGAAATCTTCTCTTCCCTCCCTTTTTTTCTTTTTTAAAAATTTGAATTTTACCCATCAGTAATATAATAATATTATAATTATAATAATAATATTATTATGCCGGTCATTTTAATCTAGTATACGCAATAATCTTTATTTCGTTATGGATACCTCGTTTATGAAATAAAATTAATCAATATCAATAAAAAATCTAATTGATACGTATTAGTATCATGCATCAGAATGTAATGTAAGACATCGCATGTGTGCATTTGTTTACTTTCATATACTAGATCTAGTAAGGATATATAAAAAATGTGACATCAACGAATTTTCAATCGTGGATACATATGTATCCTTATCATACTAAAACAACTACCATTATTGGTATCAAACCAATAGCGATTCATACAAGCTAAATCTTCTAATCGATAATTGGGCCAGAGAAAGAACTTTAATTTTTTTAATTTAATTAATTGATTTTTATCTCTATCAAGATGTTTGTTTTCATCCAAAAATTTATTACAGCTGTTCCCATTGCAAAATACTGGATTTCTAGCCACACCACTCCTATTCCTCAAATTGAAACAAATTAGAATTCTAAATTTTCTACGACGTCTAGGCGATAAAATATTTTCAGGAACAAGCAAATCATAATGATTTTTGTCTTTATTTCCAATCATCTTTTGACATCTTGCACTGAATTTATCACAATTCTTATTATCAACATATCTTTCTTCTCGGTATCTTTGATTAGTTTGGTACTTACTCTTATGAACCAATGAAATACCTATAGTTTGATACATAATAAATTGTCCATCATTTTTTACAGACAGACGAATTGGTTCGATAATAAATATACCTCTTTTCATTTTCATCAATTCTGTAAGAGTTAAATCTTTATGAACCGGTATTAGATCCAGACTCATTTCTCCCCTTTGAATAGCAGATATACAAATTTCTCTTGGATTTATCAGTCTAAGCAGGAGACAATATACCTTGATATTATTGATCATTTTTTGATTTAAAGAATCATCCCATCTCAATTGAAAAAGCAAATATCTTTTTAGGAATAAATCGAGTTCTGCTTCCGTGTGATTCTTGAATTGCTTTTTCTTTGTACGTTTTTGCATGTCTGAGTCTGATCCTGCATAATCTTCTTCAATATCTTTTTCGTGGTTTGAGAGGACTGATTCAAGATTTCCTTGGTTTTGTACATCTGATCCAAGATCTACTTGTCCTGCGGATTCTTTTTCTTCTTGATTTCGATTCTCTAATTTTAAAAGTTTTTTTTCATTGGATGATATAAAAAGATTCCCTTTTTGCTTTCTATTGCTATTTCTATTTTTACTATAATTTTTATTTCCATTAAAATTTAAAAGAAGTAATTTGATTGGTATAACCCAGGGTTTCATTTTATATGTATTATAAAGTAGCACAAATTCTGGGAAGAACCAAGGTTCCAGATTCGATATGGAACGATTTAGTATTTCTTCATTCATCCCCATCCAATCAAAAAGGTCTTTTTGATTGGATGGTTTGATTTCTTGATCTTGTGTGAGATAAAAAAGACCTTTCTTATCAATTATTTGATAATTATTCGACCCGGTCTTGGTATTTTTATTACTGTTGATACTGGTATTGATCCAGACCTCAATATCGACCTTCTTTCTAAAGCAAAAATGGAGAATTTTCCAATCAAAATATTTTCTATCCGGGTTTTTCTTTATATACTCTATATACATAATATCATCTTCGCCTAGGTAATTATTGATAGGGATACCTTCCAGCATATCAAAAAATTTGCGTTTATGTGTGTTGTAATTATAAGAAATATCTTGGTTATTATTTACTTGTAATGGTGATCCATAAATATATGAGTCATTCTTATCTTCATAATTAATATATTTATATGATAAAAGGTCATATCTATAGTGTTTTTTAAAATTTTCTTTTTGATTCGTTAATGAGTCTGCTTCATAATCATTTTGTTTGTTGTAATGAATTAATTGATCTTTTTGAGATAAATCCCATTTGCTTAAATCTTGATTTTGATTTTGAGCCACACAATGTTGATTTACTCTATTTCGCCACTTTTGTGGTACTAACCTAGACCATATAATCGGAGATAAATATTTATATTGATAATGACCTCTTAACCAGTTCTTCCATTGATTCATTCCAGAATTACGAAGTTTCTTATGTCTTAATTCGTAATGAAATATTTCGTGTGCTCCAAAACCAAAATAATCTTTTCTTTCGTTCTTAAGAAAAAGAGATGTTCCGTTATATTGAAGGACAGATCTTAACTTATACAAGTTAATAACTTGGGTTTGTGATAATTTGTAAAATACATATGCTTGTGACAAGGAGGATAAGTCACAAAAAATCTGTGAACTCTTATTACTAATACTAGAAACTGACCTTTTTATAATCGAAATAAAGTGAATTTTCTTTTGATTTGGTTTACCAATTCTTTTTTGATTTCTTTCATTATTGTAAACGTATTTATCAATAATTTTTTTTGTTGATTCAATAAAAAATTGTGCATTGGTTCTGGGAATATTAATGAGACATAGAAGAATATCTATGTATATCCTTTCAATGAAAAATTTTATAAAATAATGTAATTTGCGAATTAATCGAGAATTCCTTCTTTTTAATATTTGCCAAATGCTTTTTTGTGATTCTAATCTTTTAGCATTATAACTAGCTTTGTTAGGGCTAATATTTATCTCTGGAGTTAGAAAGAGTTTTTTCTTGTCTTTTATAATTTTTTCTATTTTTTTTCTAATTGTGCTTGT